AGAAGAAATTAGGGATGAAATAGGAAAGAATCCCTGGGTTATTTCTTTGTTAAAAAAATGTATTTCCAACAAAAAACGACCATAATATCAAAATTGGATATGTCTCGCCGATCCAATTACTTCATTTATTCACTTGATCTTTTTCTATCTATCTTATATCAATAAAATGATATGATAAAAATCGATTTTTATCATTATAGAACATAGTATTCATTCTATGGAAACAATAATAAAAAAGAGTAAAAGAGGGGGAGGGGAAAATAGTATAAAAAAGTTATACAAAACTATATACGAATCACCCCCCCCCTCTTCTCTCTGTGTTTATTTATTTCATTAATTGACTTTCGTTTGATTAAGACGAAATTCTGTAAAAACCCCAGCTTTCTTTAAAATATCATAAACAGTTCCTGTAGGTTGAGCGCCCTTTTCAAGAAAATAGAGAATCCCAGGAATATTTAAATAGGTTTGATTATTTATAGGATCATAAAAACCCACTTTCCGAAGATCTCTTCCCTCTCTTCGGGATCGCACATCAATTGCAACGATTCGATAAAGGGCTCATTGGGATAGATGTAGATGAACTATAACCCCCCCTAGAAACGTATACGAAGTTTTCTCCTCATACGGCTCGAGAAATGAAAAATTAGATCTATCTATAGAATTAGAATATTAAATAGATCCATAACATCATCAAATCAATTAGACTATGGACTATTTAATACTTTTTTATTCCTCTTTATCGAAAAAAAAATCATTTGTATTCTCATAACTCAAGTTGGATAACTCTAAAATAGCTCAAAAGAAAAGCCTTAGTTATTTCATTTTTGAGTGGTCTCTAACCCCCTTTTCTTTGTCTCATTTAGAATATATTTGGATTCTTCATCCTTTCCTTGATCTAGTTGTCGAGACAGTTAAAAAAGGGCATTTTCTTGTTCCAAAATACTTTATCTTTGCCTTGAATCATTGGGTTTAGACATTACTTCGGTGAATTTTAATCATTTCAAAATGACAGCAACATGCCCCTTTTTATGATTTCTTTCTATCAAAGAATCATACGAACGGAAGATTCCCGCATGATACATTTTTGATCAAAAGAGTTTCACTAATTCCAACAAATTTTCCTTTTTTTTGATTTGAAACTTGCTCGAATTGGATCCTTTCGATTTCTAGATCGAAAATATACTTACGAAGTTGTTCCAACTTTTTAATTGGCATTAACCCTAGACCCTTGCCCCTGAGAAACGAATCAATACTTTCTACTCGAGCTACATCCCATACTGTTAACATTAAACCCCAACAAAAACCAAGGTTCTAGTGGAACAGAAGAAAGGATGTCGAGCCAAGAGCACCTTCATTTCTATTTTCTATAGAATAGAAAGTGGTGGTTGTAAGAATCCACAGCTGATCATGTCTGTCAAGTCGCACGTTGCTTTTTACCACATCGTTTCAAACGAAGTTTTACCATAACATTCCTCTAGTTTGCAACTGGTATATAATTGATTCAATTATCGAATCATGAATAGTCATTTCTTTGATCGTTTCGTAGGAATCTCTATTTTTTCTTCTTTTATATGATAATATATGAATCCATGGTTTCTAAAGAAATCTTGTCATGAATTTCATTTCAATGCCTTTTTTATTTTATTGGATAATCCAATATTTTTTTGATTTTCTTTTTTTGATTTTCTTTATTAATTTCTACACAATTTCTAAATATTACGAATAAAAAAGTTCTTTTTATTGAATCTATATTTCATCTTCAAGTAAGGTGATAGGATATATTCAACAATCTCACACTTCTTCAAGTATCAAATACTTATAAGAAATCATTAAAATAGTTATTTAGTTGAAAATTGAAAGAATTCTTATCTCATATCACCATTTGAATAAAGTCTTACTAAGGATCGCGTTGATCATCATAAAAAAATCCCTCTTTGAATTAAACCTCAGTGATTAAAAAAATATAGATTGTGAAAAAAGAGAATTTCTTTTTTGGAGTGCATAATGGATAAAAAAGGTTGATGTAAAGGAAATTTGAGGCTCTTTTTTTTTCATTTCATACTTAAAATGAAAATCCGAAACCGAAAGAAAAAATAAGGAATTCCCTCTATCAGATAGACTGAACGGCTGTCATTGGACTTAATAATTAAGAATATTCTATGTTGAATATTATTACAAATTAACAAATCAAAAAAATTTTTCAAAAAAACCAAAAAACCTTATCACTGAAATAGAATAGAACGATAATAATACATTAAGTATTTCCTCATTTTTCGCATAGTTTCTTTCTTTGACTGAAGGTTCAATAATTTTTATTTAAAGCAGGGGGAATCCAATAGCATGCATGAATTCAACCCTCTCTATTATTACAGGGATTTACATAGAGCCAAATCAAATACGAGTTGAAATATCTAAAAATCAGGCTCAAAGAAAATACACGTGTTACGTATCTAACTTGATGATTTGTTAATCAAATTTGTACAGACACAACTATTGAAATTGATATCTTCCTTTGTTGATTAACTCTTTCTTATTATAACGAACATAATTCGAAATAATTAACTAAAATAGGAATATTGTAAGGGAATGGATATATGATGAAAGGTGCATTCAACCCCTTTAGAATTTATTTCTAATTCTTGTTTGTGTTGTGATCTATCTTCTTACCTTACCTGGATCCCAATCCAATATAGCTCCATCTATCTGTATGTATGTTATTTGAACTCAATTTGTGAAAAAGATATGATTCAGAGAAAAATAGAATGATTAAAAATCAGAAAGAAGAATCACATTATATCCATTCAATATTTTATTCTTATATCTTAAAGAGATGTTAGTTAAAAACAAAGACAATCTTTCATTATTCTGATAATGTCTATTTCTATATATCAAATATGTATTTTATACAAATAAAACGTATTTCCTGGGACGGAAGGATTCGAACCTCCGAATAGCGGGACCAAAACCCGTTGCCTTACCACTTGGCTACGCCCCATTTTGATTTCTATTCGATACTACAAAACACTAGTATTGGTATTGGTTATTCGTCAATTCCAGTCCATATATCGACGGACTATATTGTTCCTAGGATTTTGAGACACGTGTAGATATAGAATTAAACTTAATTTATTGATCATTACATATAATTCAATTAAGATATTGTATGAAAGGATGATTTCTTCAATTCGCAAAAGAAAATAGAAGAATTTTTGATTGGTTGAGTTCAAAAAAAAGATTTTTTGGTCTACCTTACGTTCGTCATTTTTACCGTATATCAATTATCAATAATATATTATTATATTAACTCAATCAAAATACAATTATCTCCAACCAAGTCCAATAAAAAAAAATGTTTGTTATGCTTAATATCTTTAGTTTGATCTGTCTTAATTCCGCCCTTTATTCGAGTAGTTTTTTCTTAGCCAAATTGCCTGAGGCCTACGCTTTTTTGAATCCAATCGTAGATATTATGCCAGTAATACCCCTTTTCTTTTTTCTATTAGCCTTTGTTTGGCAAGCTGCTGTAAGTTTTCGATAAAATCTTTACTACTACCCTAGACATGAGTTATTCGAGAAAAAAATTCTAACAACGGATAAGATCAGATAAGTCTTAGACTATGAATGAACCCTCGATTTAAACAATTCTTAGATGGTTTCGATAAATCTCAATCACCCCATTTCCTGATTCTGATTTCATTTATTGAAAGATCTTATTAGAGTCCTCACAATATGGGAGTAGGAAAGACATTTTTTTGTAATGAAAGAATCGATTCTTATTACAAATGAATTTCTGAAATTTTTTTATTTCATTTATGGAAATCCTTTCATTTATTGGTGTCAAAATAGGATATGTGGTATAAAAATGGAGAATCTATTCTCTTTTTTTTTTCAAAAAAAATGATCTTGGAGATTGTGTAATGCTTACTCTCAAACTCTTTGTTTACACAGTAGTGATATTCTTTGTTTCTCTCTTCATCTTCGGATTCCTATCTAACGATCCGGGACGTAATCCTGGACGTGAAGAATAAAAAAGAGGCCTTTTCTTTTACTTGCTTAATTTTTCAATGTTCTTAGGATTTTCGCTATTAAATAGAAATCAAAAAAGTCAATATAAATAAAATAAATAAAAAAGGGTTCGAAAAATTGGAATTTGTAAATAAAATACCAAATCCTCAACGGAAACGGAAAGAGAGGGATTCGAACCCTCGGTACGAAAAGTCGTACAACGGATTAGCAATCCGACGCTTTAGTCCACTCAGCCATCTCTCCGAATTGAAAAGGATAATTACTATGTTATATAGTTCCATTACATAAAAAAGTAATGCTTGAAAAAATCCCCTCTTTATCTATTTTTTTAGATATTATTTGAATATATTATTTTCATAGATTGATATATACAACTTTAATATATATCACTTTTATAAGCAATCCTATTTAGATAAAGAAAAAGCTCGAAAAAAGCTTGAAAGAGATATTTCGAAGAAAAAAAATAAAGAATATCTCTTCTTCCGATTCCGAAAGATCTTTTTTTATTTTCTTTTCACGGCCTGGCCTGGTCAGTACCTAGCCGGGCCCTTTTTTTGTTCCAAATCATAGAAAAAGGGGATTTTGCTTTATTTGAAAACAAAAATGCTTGTTATTGAATGAAACAACAATCAGAATAAGGACTAGTTTCATATCTATGATATAGAATTAAATCATATAGAATCAAAGTGCCATTTCTTATTATTATATTAATATCTAATTTGTACTTTTTTTTAAGTAAAGTAAAAAAAATTGGAAGTAAATAAAAAATAAAAAATAGAACTGTGGATTGTTGTGCAATGCATTTCTATGTCATGACATAAATAGTTTTATCGAGCCCTATCTGTCTGCCCAAAATCCTCCATAAAAAGAAAGAACGTGGTATTTATTATTTAGTTATTTTCATTATCAGTCCTCTTTTCCTTTCCTAATCAGATTAGGTCGACTGACAAAACAGGCCAATGCTATAATGTTCA